AGGTTGTACCCGTGAACCAACCCCCCAAAGCGAAATAGGCACAAGGGAAGAGCAATAGACCGGACCAGCCTACAAAAACAAAACGGTCCCTCCGTAGCCAGTCATCCATACTATCAAATAAATCTTTTTCGTCTTTGGGAAATTTACCAATGGCTATAGTCATAGCGATCCTCCTATTCAACTACTTCGACCATTTCCGAGCACCTCGTAGGATTTTCGGGGCGTCGGAAGATTCGATCATTTCTCTATGATTTCTCTTGCACTGCCCCTTCCAAAGGGTTTCGAAGAAAAAAATTTGGTTATTGGCCCATAAACTCGCCTAGGGAAATCCACGAACTCCCTTTGATTATTCTTTGTTTCCAAACATATGAATTGTGAATTGTCTTCTTATGACCGATCAATCCAATTGATGAATCTTTTCAAATCACTTTTTAAGGAACAAGCGACCCTCCTCTCACTACTACCCGACCGCCAGACCTACCTCCCTCTTGTTCGATTCAATAATGTTATTCTTAGATCTTGTTAGTGAGATTGAGAAAAAGAAAGCTATTTCTAGATTTTTCGAATTTCTAGGTATACTAAACTATTCCAATCCCATATATATCAATATCAATTTCTTCATTTTTTTCTTTGAGTGTCTTCTTTGTTATTTCTCCTTTTCTTGCAGATAACGGGAAAACCCGAATGTCGATCTTCCTACGGTCAAAACAAAAAAGACATTTTCTATTGAGTCTTATCTCTTAGATAGAGAGATGGTTTGCTATTTTTTCGGTCAAAAAAATAGACAAATACAAGACCGGAAATCAAAGTCTCATTCTCACATCTATTCTCCATTAAACTCGGGTAACAAAAATCCCGGATGCATCAATATAGAAATGTTTGGTACATGAATCTACGATCTGATAACTATCCATCTAACTCTATTTAGATTTTAGATCTAGTAGAAATTCATATTCTACTGGAAGCAAAAAAAAGATGTTGGGAATGGCTCTTATCTTGTTACTTTGAATTGAATAAAGAGTTCTCTGTATTTCTATGGGAAATCCTTATTCCCATAGAAAAAGAAAAGCTAGCAACAAAACAAGAAGGTTTAATCTGAAATATCGACAAATTCTTTCGGAGCCCAAAGAAATGAAATTCAAAAAGAAAAGAAGTGAGCTGGTCCAATTCAAATTTCATCTCTATCGAATTTGAATATCAGAATAGCGGATATAGTCATAATTAAACGGGCCAGGTCCACTTACTTTTTCTTTTGTTGATTTCAAATATTTCCAATGGATTTGATTGGTAGAGATTTTGGATGATTCAGGGGGCGGCTTAGGATTATGCAGAATAATGCAAATTTACTGAACAAACATTCCATTTTCTAACCAGAACTACTATAGCTCAGTATATGATAACGTATTCTCCAGTTAGTTCTTTTTTTTAACTCTATACTATGACTTTTTCTCAAAAGAAATTATGAAAAAAGCCAAAGCCCCTTATCGGATTTGAACCGATGACTTACGCCTTACCATGGCGTTACTCTACCGCTGAGTTAAAGGGGCTTTTTTTGTCTAATTTTCGAACGAATTACTATGTTGTAGTTGTAGCTATTTGATCTACATGAATTCTATATAGAATAGAAAGAATATAGAATAGAAAGAATAGAGAATCAAAAACTCCAAATGATTCTACAGCTTCTTTCTTATAAATCTTAAAAATGGAAATAAAAATCATTCCAATTTGAATTTGATCACAACTTATACCCTATGTTATTTATTTTTTTAACATATAAAAGGCAATCAAAGTAATTCCGATATGGATCAGTTGCTTTTTCATATTTTTTTGTTGGTTTAGATTTTTCAAAATCGGTTCCCAAAAATCCATTTTTAGGATTCTTTAAAAGAATAGCCTAAGTTGAACTTTTTGTCAAGACTTGCATACTATGCATGGATAGGAATGACGAATCTGAAAATTCTATAAAATTCTGAAAAACAGAAAGATTCCTCAGATCTAATCATTCCATTATATTTATATTGACAATTTCGAAAAAATGAGCATACTATGATGATAGTATGAGGACGGTTGGGAAAGTGGGCCCCCATCGTCTAGTGGTTTAGGACATCTCTCTTTCAAGGAGGCAGCGGGGATTCGAATTCCCCTGGGGGTAGGGTACTACGAAAGGAAGTTGATCATGGATTACCAATAAGCCGAAATTGGATTCTTCCTGGGTCGATGCCCGAGCGGTTAATGGGGACGGACTGTAAATTCGTTGGCAATATGTCTACGCTGGTTCAAATCCAGCTCGGCCCAAAAATTCGCCAATCTACCAAGCGATGGTATAACCCATTTGTGCTTCAGAAATACCCCATATGAAGATAAAACGAAGATAAAAGAGAATTTCATTTTTTGCTAGATCCCTTATTTTGCTGGGATTGTAGTTCAATTGGTTAGAGCACCGCCCTGTCAAGGCGGAAGTTGCGGGTTCGAGCCCCGCCAGTCCCGATGGGTCCAATATCCAAAAAAGCATCAATTCACTTTTTTCTTTCTATGAACTATGCTTTCTATGAAAGGGTGTCGGGGGCCTAATTTCATTCCCAAAGAAAAAGGGGGTTTAGAACTTAAGTCTTTTCTTCGCTTTTCTTTTTAGGTTAGTTTAAGGTTAGTAACTAGGTGACTAATCGAAGTGAAAGGACAAAAGGAAAATCGGATGATACTTCATCCTTAATTCCTTCTACAAGGAAGGCGTAAGGTAGGTTATAGAAAAAAGAAAGAATGATAACTAGAAAGATAAAGAAAGTAATTTTGCATGGATTGGGTCAGGAATCCAAATTCTATTTGCATTCAGTATGGAGAAAATAACTTCCTATGTTATAATATTATACTATTCAAGTCTCTACGACAAATTTATTTGGTAGATTATATATTGTTATTCATGATATTATCATGATCTGATTCAAGACCATTGAGAAGTAATTCATTCATGGAATTTACAGACGAAAGGTTTATCATCTCTAAGGGATTAAATCCCGAGTTATTGTGAAGTAAAAAAACCGACGAGATTATGGAAGTCAATATTCTTGCATTTATTGCTACTGCACTATTCATTCTAGTTCCTACCGCCTTTCTACTTATCATTTACGTAAAAACTGTCAGTAAAAATGATTAATGCTATTGAATTTTCAAATTCAATAGATTCAAATGAAGGGGGTTTCCATTTTGCGTCTTAACTTAAATGAAATGAGCGGACTTTAATCATCAATATTGTATTTGATTTGATAGTATGGTAAGAAAGAAATAGATGAATCTTTCTTTCTACCATACTATCTACCTCTCAGTGTATATCTATTTCTTAGTCTATAAGGTTTTAAATTTAGAATAAATTAAGCTTCTGTAGATCAATCTACAATTGTCTTTATATAGGTGTATATAAATTCCCTATATTTGTTTGGAATTAACATAATACCCCAATTTACTACATCTATTCCTTCCAATCCTCTTAATCCGTTTCTTTTCGAAATACAAACACGGGAATCGCTGAAATATCTCTTTCATTCAAAGAGTATGCTTCATCTCATAGATTCTTCAGTTGGAGTTGAATGGCATAAATTCAGACATTTTTTTTTGAATAGTTCAAAACGAGTTTGAAAATGATCTATAAAACAAAAGCTACGGTTTTATTCCTCAACTCAATTAGTTGTACTTTTAGAGCCCACTTCTTCCCCACACCACGAGCGAAAGGGAAAATGTAAAGACTACCATTAAAGCAGACCAAGCGAGACTTACTATATCCATGTGAATTATGTCCCCTATCTCTATAAATATGAAGGAATTTTTCCATTATTTCTCACTAATAATAATGGAATCAATGGCGCAGAGTCAAAACAAAAAGGGATTCTGGTCGAACAGTATTGAGAAATAAACCCCCGATGGATTCTGATTTCAGATTAAACACAAGTAAGATATAAGAGACGGAGTCACACCCCAAGGAAGTGTGAACATGCCGGAATACGAATCAAATAACAAAAAAATTCTTTCTTTTTGCCCCCTTTTCCATAAAAGTTAATTATCCAATCCAATTCCAATATGGATTGGATACCTAAGCACTTCGAGATTCTCGCGAGTCCGTTATATATAAATATAAAGTAACTTCCGACCCTTTCCAATCAAAAATGATTAATTGAATCCGATTTACTATCCGGCTCTACAATAGGATTCAAGATCGATTCTTTAGATACTCCCTTAGTTAGAAGGGAGTCGTGAAGTCTTGATAGCCCCTCTCCCAGTTGATTTGACTATTTGAATTCGAATCAAACAAAGTATCAACAGTCTGTTTCCTCCTCTTCTCGCGGGTAATCATTCTGCGGGTTCTATCAGCAGAACAGAAGAGAAGAAGAAATTTCGAAGTTTTTTGTTTGTTGATCAGGCGACACCCGGATTTGAACTGGGGAAAAAGGATTTGCAGTCCCCCGCCTTACCGCTCGGCCATGCCGCCAAAATGATACAAAATCGATGAGAAAATTTTTCCGGATTACTGAATTTTTATTGTACTTTTGCCTTCCGTTTTCCTTAATACTTTTCCTAAAGCAAACACCCCTTTTGTATTTGATCCACGCCCTCGGTTGATTATCTCATATCTGAAAATCCACGTTTGATTTTTCAATAGAAAAACGAGACAATTTAGCATTGTGAATTTTCAGTCGGCAAATTGGAACCATTAACTATTTCTCCTTACTTTAAATTCATGAATGATCCTGGGATTTGAATCCCAATTTGTGTTTTACTAACGACATAAAAATAAAAACTGAGACAGAACTGGTTAGTCTTGATTTTTTTCCATCAAAAAAACCTTCTCAATTTTCATTATTATATTATAACAAAATAGATGAGTATATGTAAACCCAAAAAGAAAAATTGTTACACAGAGATATAGGATTTAGCTATGTTGTCGATAGGGAATTTTATCCTATCTCACTTGAATTTGGAATTCCCTATTTTAAAAATTTTTTATATTACTA